TTCACAGAGGACTCGATATTTCACGATCAAGACTGTAGTACTCGTTGTAGTAGCGATCCTTCTATTTCGTATTAACGATCGAAAGATGATCGAAAGAAAAAATCTCTATTTGAGAGGCCTTCTTCCTATACCAATGCATTCCATTGGACCTAGCTATGATAGATTGGAAGACTCAAAAGATTCTTCCACTATCAATAGGTTGATTCTTCCCCTCCTGTCTCTTCCAAAAGTAAAAAAGATCTCTGAGAGATCTTTCCTGGATCCGATGCTTCCGGAAGAAATCGAAGAATTTATTGGGAATCCTACAAAAGCAAATCGTTCTTTTTTCTCTGACAGATGGGCAGAACTTCATTTCGATTTAAATCCTACTGAGGGGTCCACTAGAGATCAGAAATTATTTAAGAAAGAAGATCTTTCTTTTGTTCGGCGATTAGAAAATACAGAAATAGTTAAGATAGTCAAGATAATTATGTATTTAAAAAAGACTGTGTCAATTCATCCTATTGCATCCGATTCAGGATATGATATGGTTTCAAAGGCTGAACTTGAAAGTTCCAATAAGATTTCATTCTTGAACAAAAATTCACTTTTTGGTTTATTTCATCTATTCCCTGACCGGAACAGGGGGGGATACCTGTTAGACCACAATTTTGAATCAAAAGAGAGATTTTCCGAAATGGCAGATCTATTCAATCTATCAATAACCGAGCCGGATCTGGTGTATCATAAGGGATTTTCTTTCGGATTGGATCAAAAACAAGTCTTAAATGAGGGATTCAACTCCAAGGATGAATCAAAAAAGAAATCTTTATTGGTTCTACCTCTCCCTTTTTATGAAGAGAATGAATCTTTTTATCGAAGGATCAAAAAAAAACAGGCCCAGACCTCTTGCGGGAATGATTTGGAAAATCCAAAACCAAAAAGATTGGTATTTACTAGCAACAACATAATGGAGACAGTCAATGAATATAGATTGATCCGAAATCTGATTCAAATCCATGGCTACATAAGAAATGTATGGAATCCATTCTTTTTAATGAATCGATTCGATCACAACTTCGAATATGGAATTCAAAGATATCCAATAGAAAATGAAACTCTGAATGAAAGAACTAGAATGAAGTACACGATCAACCAACATTTCTCAAAATTGAAAAAGAGTCAGAAGAAATGGTTCAATCCTCTTATTTTGACTTCTCAAACCGAGAGATCCATCAATAGGGATCCTAATGCATATAGATACAAATGGTCCAATGGGACCAAGAATTTCCAGGAAAATTTGGACCATTTCATTTCTGAGCAGAGTAGCCGTTTTCAAGTAGTGTTCGATCAATTACGTATTAATCAATATTCGATTGATTGGTCTGAGGTTATCGACAAAAAAGATTTATCTAAGTCACTTTCTTTCTTTTTGTCCAAGTTTATTCCCTTTTTGTCTAACTCACTTCCATCTGTCTTTGTTAGTTTCGGGAGTATGCCCGTTCATAGGTCCGAGATCCACATCTATGAATTGAAAGGTCCGAATGATCCACTCTGTAATAAGTTTTTAGAATCAATAGGTCTTCAAATCGTTCATTTGAAAAAAAGGAAACCCTTCTTATTGGAGGACTATGATACTTCTCCAAAATCGAAATTATTGATCAATGGAGGAACAAGATCACCATTTTTTTTGAATAAGATACAAAAGAGGATGATTGACTCATCCCATACTAGAAAGAATTGCAGGAAATCTTTTTCTCACACGGATTCCTATTTCTCCCACGATCAAGACAATTGGTTGAATCCCGTGAAACCGTTTCATAGAAGTTCATTGATATCCTCTTTTTATAAAGCAAATCGACTTCGATTCTTGAATAATCGATATCACTTCCCCTTCTATTGTAACAAAATATTCCCTTTTTATGTGGAAAGGGCCTGTATCAATAATTATGATTTTACGTATGGGCAATTCCTCAATATCTTGTTCATTCGCAACAAAATATTTTCTTTGTGTGGCGGTAAAAAAAAACATGCTTTTTTGGAGAGAGATACTATTTCACCAATCGAGTTACAGGTATCTAACCTATTGATACCAAACGATTTTCCGCAAAGTGGTGACGAAGGATATAACTTGTACAAATCCTTCCATTTTCCAATTGGATCGGATCCACTCGTTCGTAGAGCTATTTACTCGATCGCAGACATTTCTGGAACACCTCTAACAGAGGAAGAAATAGTCCATTTTGAAAGAACTGATTGTCAACCTCTTTCAGATAGGAATCTACCTGATTCAGATAGGAATCTACCTGATTCAGAAGGGAAGAACGTGCATCAGGATCTCAATTTCAATTCAAACATGGGTTTGATTCACACTCCATATTCTGAGATATATTTACCATCCGAAAAGAGGAAAAAACGTAGTCCTTGGCTAAAAAAATTCCTTGACAAAGGGCAGATGTATAGAACCTTTCAAAGAGATAGTGGTTTATCAGCTCTCTCAAAATTGAATCGATTGCGAAAATATATACCATGGTTCCTTACCTCGACAGGACAGAAATATCTAAATTTCATATTTTTAGATACTTTTTCAGAACTAGTGGCGATACTAAGTAGGAGTCCAAAATTTCAAAAAAGGATATCCATTTTTCGTGATATTCTGCATGGATCAGATATATTATGGGGAATTCTTCAGAAAAAATTGTGTCTTTCACAATGGAGGAATCGGATAAATGAGATTTCGAGTAAGTGTTTACATAATCTTCTGTGCGAAGAAATTTTTCATCGAAATAATGAGTCACCATTGACATCGACACATCTGAGATCGCTACTAAATATTCGGGAGTTCCTTTATTTAAACCTTTTCCTTCTTCTTGTGACTGGATATCTCATTCATACACATCTTCTCTTTGTTTCTCGATTCTATAGTGAGTTACAGACAGAATTCGAACAGGTCAAATCTTTCATGATTCCGTCATACATGATTGAGTTGCGAAAACTTCTGGATAGGTATCCTACATCGGAACTGAATTCTTTCTGGTTAAAGAATCTCTGTCTAGTTGCTCGGGAACAATTAGAAAATTTTCTAGAAGAAAAACGAGGTGGGGTCAAATCCATACGTTCTAAGAAGAAAGATTTTAATCTCATCGATCTCATAAGGATTATACCAAATCCCATCAATCGAATTGCTTTTTTGAGAAATACGAGACATCTCAGTCCTACAAGTAAAGCGATCTATTCCTTCATAAGAAAAAGAAGAACTGTAAATAATGATTGGATTTATGATAAAATAGAATCCTGGATCTCGACGAGTGATTTGATTGCTGATAAAGAAAGAGAATTCTTGGTTCAGTTCTCTACCTTAGAGACAGAAAAAAGGATTGATCAAATTCTATTGAGTCTGACTCATAGTGATCATTTTTCAAAGAATAACTCTGGTTATCAAATGATTGAACAACCGGGAACAATTTACTTACGATATTTAATTGACATTCATAAAAAGGATCTAATGAATTATGAGTTCAATACATCCTGCTTAGCAGAAAGACGGATCTTCCTTGCTCACTATCAGACAATCACTTCTTCACAAACCCTGTGTGGGGCTAGTCATTTGGATTTCCCATCTCATGGAAAACCCTTTTCGCTGCGCTTAGCCCTATCCCCTCCTAGGGGTATTTTAGTGATAGGTTCTATAGGAACTGGACGATCCTATTTGGTCAAATACCTAGCGAAAAACTCTTATCTTCCTTTCATTACAGTATCTGTGAAAAAGTTCCTGGAGAACGAGCCTACGGGTCATCGTATGGATGAGGATATGGATCTTGAGGATATAGTTTTTGATGAGAGAGAGGGTACCATTTACAGTCTTTTACCTAGGAACGAGGATATTTACTATCGTTCCGATAGTGATGATTGTGATGATTTCGACCGTAACCTTGATAGCAAGCTGGAGTTTATAACTACGAGGGATGTGATATCTCCGGATCTGATTCCGTTCATAGACCGAATTTGTCTCACACTTCAATTCGAAGCAGCAAAAGCAATATCTCCTTGCATAATGTGGATTCCAAACATTCATGATCTGGATATGAATGAGTCGAATGACTTATCCCTCGGTCTATTCGTGAACTATCTCTCCAGAGATTGTGAAAGTAGAAATATTCTTGTTATTGCTTCGACTCATATTCCCACAAAAGTAGATCCCTCTTTAATCGCTCCAAATAAATTAAATACATGCATTAAGATACGAAGGCTTCTTATTCCACAACAACGAAAACACTTTTTCACTCTCTCATATAGTCGGGGATTTCACTTGGAAAAGAAAATGTTCAATACTAATAGATTCGGGTCCATAACTATGAGTTCCAATGTACGAGATCTTGTAGCACTTACCAATGAGGCCCTATCAATTAGTATAATACAAAAGAAATCTATTCTAGACACAAATATAATTAGATCTGCTCTTCATAGACAAACTTGGGATTTGCGATCTCAGATAAGATCGATTCCGGATCACGGGATCCTTTTTTATCAGGTAGGAAGGGCTGTTTCACAAAATCTACTTGTAAGTAATTGCTCGATAGATCCTATATCTATCTATATGAAGAAGAAATTATGTAACGAGGGAGATTCTTATTTGTACAAATGGTACTACGAACTTGGAACAAGCATGAAGAAATTAACGATACTTCTTTATCTTTTGACTTGTTCTTCCGGATCGGTCGCTCAAGACCTTTGGGGGGGGCCTAATGAAAAAAATGGGATCCTATCCAGACTCGTTGAGAATGATTCTGATCTAGTTCATGGCCTATTAGAAGTAGAAGGCGCTCTGGTGGGATCCTCACGGACAGAAAAAGATTGCAGTCAGTTTGATAATGATCGAGGAACATTGCTTCTTCGGCCCGAACCAAGGAATTCTTTAAATATGATTCAAAATGGATATTCTTCTATCGTTGATAAGAGATTTCTCTCTGGAACATTTGAATCGGAGTTTGAAAAAGGGGAGGGAGTCCTCGACCCGCAACAGATAGAGGAGGATTTATTCAATCACATAGTTTGGGCTCCTAGAATATGGCGCCCTTGGGGCTTTCTATTTGATTGTATTGAAAGGCCCAATGAATTGGGATTTCCCTATTGGAAAAGCTCATTTCGGGACAAGCAGATCATTTCTGATGAAGAGGATGAGTTTCAAGAGAATGATTCGGAGTTGTTGCAGGGTGGAACCATGCAGTACCAGACACGAGATAGATCTTCCAAAGAACAAGGCGTTTTTCGAATAAGCCAATTCATTTGGGAACCCGAGGATCCACTCTTTTTGCTATTCAAAGATTATTCTTTTGTCTCTTTGTTTTCACATCGAGAATTCTTTGCAGATGAAGAGATGTCAAGGGTACTTTTTACTTCCCAAACAGAAAAACGGTATTGGAAATATCTAAATACAAGCTGGTTTTTCAAGAATCCGCAAGAAAAGCATTTCGAAGTGTTGATTGATCGCCAGAGGTGGCTTAGAACCAATCGTTCATTCTCGAATGGACTTTTCCGTTCTAATACTCTATTCGAGAGTTATCAATATTTATCAAATCTGTTCCTATCTAACGGAACGCTATTGGATCAAATGACAAAGACATTGTTGAGAAAACGATGGCTTTTCCCGGACGATATGGTTGTTACTATCTGTTCCAATAATGAATCATTGATTTAACTGAATAACGAAATCAAATAGATACTTTCTCTTCGTCTCAAATCGTCGAGATAGGGAATCTTCTCAATTGAAAGATCCCCTATCTCGATAAGATACAGTCCAGTTGACTGAGCCTAACTCTAATTGTTTTGTTCTTAAGCAAACAAAGGAGTGTCAGATATTCACGACCAATAAGTACTGAATTCTCTTTCTTTTCGGTTCGGATAGGTCGGTCGTAAAAGGAAGATTGGCATGTCAACAGGCGTCTATTATTGAATTCACCCGATCGAGAGTACAGTTTGGGGGGATGTCTGGTGCCAAAGTCATTGAATGGGTAAGTTGCTAATACCTACCTAAAACAGACTATGTAATGTACTTTATCCGTTGGTTTACGGGTGGGCATTTTACTAGAGGTTTCTATTGTACCCCTGTGTCATTCCTGTTGAAGCATATACTCGGGGGGGGCAGCCGATTTCAAAACAGATTCTCCATTCATTAGATCGAGAAAATCACCAAAATTTCGTGATCTGCTGGCGAACTTATTCCAATTCAATAAGAGATCTCACTATTATGCCTTGAAGAGGACTCGAACCTCCACGCTGTTTAGCACGAGATTTTGAGTCTCGCGTGTCTACCATTTCACCACCAAGGCATCTTGCAAGTGAATCGTATTCCATGAATATGATATCTATCTAGTGTTATGTATGGAATATATCACAAAGGTGGAGTTTGAGAGTATTTTTATTGATCGGTCATATAGGTCCGCGTCGGACATCCAATTGGTTCTATTTGAATTATCCGAAGGATAGATACCACCTTCTAGATCCCAAATGGAATGACGCAGAGATCTGTATGTAAACAGAGTCTCTATTTAGATAGGCTTGACCCCTTCCTCAGAACCAGAATGTATATAATCCTATTCCGGTCAGGTTATGATTAGCTTATTTGTTATATTTCTTATATAATATATTCTAATATATATAGAATTCTTTTTCTATGAGAATTATGTAGAATTCTTTTTCTATGAGAATTATGATTTTTCAACTCTTTCTATAACTATATAGAAAGAGATAGATTAGAAACCACATCTCTTATCTCAATGACATCAAGGGGATATTCAATGAATGAAATGAGTATATGATTAGTAGATGGATGGAATATAATGAAATAGAGCCACTTTGAGTTGACTTTCCTTATGAAAATGAAATGAGGCATGGAACGGAGCCATTACGAAGAAGTTCTACGAGTTATGAAGGAAACTTCGAGGCTCATACATATTGGTCATGGGTTGAGTTCATGAATTGAACTCTATGAAATAAAATTTGCCGTTCTTCCTCAGTAGCTCAGTGGTAGAGCGGTCGGCTGTTAACCGATTGGTCGTAGGTTCGAATCCTACTTGGGGAGATTTGATTCCTTCCGAATTCTTTAATTCGGAAGGAAAGGGTTCGCTTGTTAAGTAAGAGTAGGTAATTCCCCCTGTCTTTGTTTCTATTACATTTTAGACGATCATATTCCATTCTGCGATATTTGAGACTCGCAATCAATACCTAGGTGTAGGCTCGGGATACTCCTTTGTTCCCCAGTCTAGGCTATTTAAACTAATCAATTAAGAATTCTCAGATGTATAGCATAGCAAGTGCATTACAGATGCAGTCATCAATTCGCCCGAGAGGCCACAATTACCGCGAGCAAACATATTAATGACGAGGAACGCATTTTTTCTATGCTACTAATACTTCACTTGCTATGCTATTCTGCCCAACCCGAAGAATTAAGAGGCGGAAAACAAAATAAATATGCAGTGTGAATTTAATATACTATATTTAACTAAGCCTTTCCTATTT